ATTTGCAATATTGTAATAATATTACAAATAACAAAAAAATGTAAGTATAAATTTTGATAGGGAAAAACTGGTAAGATTTGCTCTGTTTCCGGGGGGTTTTCAGACATAATGGAATCTTACGAGTTTAGGGGGGTAGGGGGGTTTTACCCGCAAAAACCGACGGGGGCGTCTCATAGAGAAGTTAGGGGTAAAAATAAATCTTTATGCACTTGATATCAGTTATGCAATTCATAAATCAAAGTTTAATTACATTCATACATTTTACTTCAGGCAAGAAAATGTTCCACCTTAATATAACATTTCTGTATGCACTCTGAAATGTCAAATGAAAGGAAAATAAAAAAAGAGAACCAGTAGCCCTATAGAGTGAACGCTCGGCATGGTGGGTAACGAGGAGTATGTACTCCACCATTAACTTATGCAAGCGTCAAGGAATGATAGGGGAATGTGTTCAATTAATGGCCCTGAAATAGGAACCAAATGCCAGGAATAATTCACTGTGTGAAACCCCCAAGATTTTTGTCCTTGACCATCAATAAACGTGGACATTAAGAAATCAACTGATGGTGGTCTCTTACTACATCCTGTATCTGACTTGCAGAGGTGTTGAGTCCTGGTATATATTAGTTTATGGACTGTTATGCTGAGAGCAGTTAAATCTCGTCTTTTCTTTTTAATTTTTAATGGATTTTTAATTTATAGGTTTATGACTACCTTAGTTATATTTTGATGTTCTGTGTTATAGAATCTATATTTTTGTATCTTATTATTATGTAGGGTTACATTATTTTAAATGGTCAAAATAAATTAATGGGGATAATACATACATGTACTAAAAAGAATTAGTACATTTGGGAGGCAGCTTCCGGCCAAAGAATAGTTTAGATTAGAATTCTAGCTTTGGGAGTTAGAGGTGGAGGTTAAAATCCTCTTTCTTTGAGCAGTAGGGGGGAGTTTAACCTCCGACTTTCGGTTTACAAGACCGACGCTCTAAGGACTGAGCTACTAGTGCTTATCATTCAAGTATTTTATTTTCAATTAATGCTGCGGTTGGAATAAAGAAGAGGAACAGGGAGAAGTATAAGAAAGAGGCAATTTGGCCAATAATAACGAATGGGTGTTCAACGGGTATACCCCCAATTCATGTTAAGATAATTACGTCTGCGATTAGGAGTCAGAATAGCATTTGGGTTAGAGGGCGGAAAGTAAGGCTTCGCTGTTTGGAGGTGTGGAGGAAGGGGATTACTATTAGAACTAGGATTGAAGCTAGTAGGGCAAGGACTCCTCCTAATTTGTTTGGAATAGAACGAAGGATGGCATAGGCGAAAAGGAAATATCATTCTGGTTTAATATGTGGGGGAGTAACAAGTGGGTTTGCAGGGGTGAAGTTTTCTGGGTCTCCAAGAAGGTTGGGTGAGAATAGGGCTAGGGCAATTAGCGCAGTAAGTAGAAGAATAAATCCTAAGAGGTCTTTGTATGAGAAGTAGGGGTGGAAGGAAATTTTATCAGCGTCAGAGTTTAAACCAATGGGGTTGTTTGAACCGGTCTCGTGGAGGAAAATAAGGTGAACTAAGGTTGCAGCGGCAATGATGAAAGGTAGTAGGAAGTGGAAGGCGAAGAAACGGGTTAGGGTAGCGTTGTCAACTGAAAATCCTCCTCAGATTCATTGGACGAGAGTGTCGCCTACGTAAGGTACAGCAGAGAGGAGGTTGGTGATTACAGTGGCGCCTCAGAAGGATATTTGTCCTCATGGGAGAACGTATCCTACAAAAGCAGTTATTATAACAAGTAGTAGGAGGATAACGCCAATGTTTCATGTTTCTTTGTATAAGTAGGAACCGTAGTATAGGCCTCGTCCAATATGTAAGTAGATGCAGATAAAGAATAGGGAGGCCCCGTTGGCATGCATATTGCGGATGAGTCATCCGTAGTTAACATCTCGACAAATGTGGGCTACAGATGAGAATGCTATGGAGATGTCAGAGGTGTAGTGTATTGCTAAAAATAAGCCGGTTAGGATTTGGGCGATGAGGCATAGTCCTAGTAGGGAGCCAAAGTTTCATCAGGCGGAGATGTTGACGGGGGCGGGGAGGTCTACTAGTGCATTGTTTGCAATTTTTAAGAGGGGGTGGGATTTTCGTAGGTTTGCCATTAGGGTTCTTGTAGTTGAATTACAACGGTGGTTTTTCAAGTCATAGGTCTAAGTTAAAGTCTTAGTGAGAATGATGTCTTACATAATATATATATTGTTGTTTGGTTTAGTTCTAGGGCTGGTGGCTGTTGCATCTAATCCATCGCCTTATTTTGCGGCTTTAGGTTTAGTTGTGGTGGCAGGTGTAGGGTGTGGGGTGTTGGTTGGTAGTGGGGGTTGTTTCTTGTCTTTAATTTTATTTTTGATTTATTTAGGGGGAATGTTGGTAGTGTTTGCTTATTCGGCTGCAATGGCAGCTGAGCCTTATCCTGAGGGTTGGGGGAGTTGGCCCACGTTGCGGTTAATAGTAGGATATGTTTTGGGTGTTGGGGTAGCATGAGGTTTATTAGGAGGGGTTTGGTATGAGGAGGATTGGGGAGGATTTGATAGTTTGGTAGGGGCATCTGTGTTGCGGGGGGATGTGGTAGGGGTTTCAGTAATATATTCGTCAGGGGGGTGGCTATTAGTTGGGGGAGGTTGGGTGTTATTATTGACTTTATTTGTTGTTTTGGAATTAACTCGTGGTCTGTCTCGAGGGGCTCTTCGAGCTGTTTAAAGTATTAGAAGAGTGAGGGTAATTAAAGTGGTTAGGAAGAATAGGGATAAGTAGGTTTTAATTATCCCTTGTTGGATATTGCTTGTGGTTGTAATGGGGCGAAGGCTGAGTGAATAAATGGCTTTAGGTCCGGATTTTTCTAGTCAGGCTTGGTCAATTGTTTGGGTTGCAATTGCTTGGCCCAATGTCAAGTTGACTTGTGGAGTGAGGCGATGCATGATGTGTGGAAAGAAGCCTAGTATATTAGAGAAGTGGTGAAAGTTAGGGTTAGGGGTTTGTTTAAATTGTTTTGAGGATAGGGAGGCGAGTTCTAATGCTGTGAAGAAGCCTAGAATGGTTACAATCAGGGCTGCTAGTTTGAGAGGGGTGGGTATGGTTATTGGGGGTGTGTTAAGGGGCAGAATATTAAGGGTAATAATGAAGCCTGAAATAATGCTACCTAAAGCTAGACGTTTGATAGGGTTAATTACTGAGGGATTGTTTTCGTTAATGGGGGGGAGGGGATTGAAGCGAGGGTAATTTATTGAGACGAAGAATACAATTCGAAGACTGTAAGCTGCTGTAAAAGAGGTGGCGATGAGTGTAAGGGTGAGGGCTCAGGCGTTTAAGTAGGATGTGTTTAGTGCTTCAATAATAGCATCTTTAGAGAAGAAGCCGGCTAAGAATGGAGTTCCTGTTAAGGCGAGGCTTCCAATGGTAAGGCAAGAGGAAGTGAAGGGGGCAAGGTGATGTATACCTCCTATTTTTCGGATATCCTGTTCGTCGTTTAGGCTGTGAATAATAGAACCTGAGCAGAGGAAGAGCATTGCTTTAAAGAATGCATGGGTGCAGATATGGAGGAAGGCTAATTGAGGTTGGTTTAATCCAATAGTGACTATTATAAGGCCTAGTTGACTTGAGGTGGAGAAGGCTACGATTTTTTTGATATCATTTTGGGTTAGAGCGCAGATTGCGGTAAATAAAGTAGTGAGGGCTCCTAGGCATAAGCATGTAGTTAGAGCAATTTTGTTGTTTTCTAACATGGGGTTTAACCGAATGAGTAGGAAGATTCCGGCTACCACTATGGTGCTTGAGTGTAGTAGGGCGGATACTGGGGTGGGGCCTTCTATAGCAGAGGGCAGTCAGGGGTGGAGGCTAAATTGGGCGGACTTTCCGGTGGCGGCAAGGATGAGGCCTAATAGGGGGAGGGTAAGATCGTAGTTGTTAGAGAGGACAAATATTTGTTGTAAGTCTCAGGAGTTTAGGTGTGTTGCTGTTCAAGCCATTATTAGGATGAGGCCAATATCCCCGATGCGATTATAGAGGACGGCTTGAAGGGCTGCTGTATTTGCGTCGGATCGTCCGTATCATCAGCCGATTAAGAGGAATGATATAATTCCTACCCCTTCTCAGCCAATGAATAACTGGAATATGTTGTTTGCTGTAACAAGGATAATTATTGCGATTAGAAAGATTAGGAGATACTTAAAGAATCGGTTTATTTGGGGGTCTGAGTGCATATATCAGGATGCAAATTCTAGAATAGATCAAGTTACATAAAGGGCAACAGGAGTAAAGATACAGGAGTAACTATCGAATTTAAAGTTGATGCTGATATCAAAAGTTATGGTGTTTGTTCAAGATCATGTTGTAACGATAGCTTCGGCTCCTTGATCAAATAAAAGGAAGAGAGGGAATAGGCTGGTAAAGAAAGCTAATTTAATGGCGGTTTTGGTTTTTGTTAGGGCTCAGTCGGGGTGGAGAGGGTTGGGGTTGAAGGTGGTTAAGATGGGGTATAGCAGAATAAAAAAATAATTATTATGCATGATGGGAGGAATAGGGCAGTTGAGTGCATAGCTGCTACTTGGAGTTGCACCAAGAGTTTTTGATTCCTAAGACCAATGGATGAGCTTTTATCCTTTAGAAGCTGTGTTGGTTGGGTGAGCTCCGGGGTCTAACCAGAGTAGCGAGCGGATTAGCAGTCGTCGGTGCTTTCGAGCCTCTCCCGGTAAACAAGGGGGTACTAACCCCTCTCTTTAGAATCACAATCTAATATTTTAGTTCAAACTATGTCTACAGGCGCTTCAACCTCAGGTTAATTCTGGCTTAAGAATGAGTAATAATAGGGGTAGTAAGTGGAGTGTTAGAAGTAGGTGTTCTCGAGAGTGGGGAGGATTGAGGGAAATTAGGTGATTGGGGAGTTGTCCATGTTGAGTCATAAGAAATATGTAGAGGGAGTAACCTGCGGTGATTAGTGTGCCCAGGCCTGTTAAGATTAGGGTTCATATGGACCAGTTGAATAGGGATGTAATAATTATTAGTTCTCCTATGAGATTAGGAAGAGGGGGTAGAGCAAGATTGGCCAAGGTGGCGATAAATCATCAAACAGCTATTAATGGGAGGAGTGTTTGGAGTCCACGTGCTAAAATTATTGTACGACTATGAGTTCGTTCGTAGTTAGTATTGGCAAGACAGAAAAGGGCTGAAGATGTTAGGCCGTGAGCGATCATAAGGATTAAGGCCCCTGTGAAGGCCCAAGGTGTTTGGATTAGGATACCTGCTGCTACTAATCCTATGTGGCTTACAGATGAGTAGGCAATGAGGGCTTTTAGGTCTGTTTGTCGTAAGCAGATGGATCCGGTTATAATTACTCCTCATAATGCTAGGATAATGAAGGGGTAGCTTAATTCTTTGGTGAGGGGATCTAAAATAATAAGGATGCGTATTATTCCATACCCCCCAAGTTTTAAGAGGACGGCGGCAAGGATTATGGAGCCGGCGATAGGGGCTTCAACGTGAGCTTTAGGAAGTCATAGGTGGGCTCCGTAAAGAGGTATTTTAACTAGGAATGCTAGAAGACATGCTGCTCATCAGATTTTATGGGCTCAAGGGGTTGAGCAGGTTAGAGATAGATAGGGGATGGTGAAGAAGGATAGTGTGCCTGTTGAGTTTTGTAGTAGGAGAAGAGCGATTAATAATGGAAGGGAACCTGCTAAGGTATAGAATAAGAAATAGGTACCTGCGTTTAGGCGCTCTATTTGGTTCCCTCAGCGAGTAATAATGATTAGGGTGGGAATGAGTGTGGCTTCAAATATGATATAGAATATAATTAGTTCGGTGGCGCTGAATGCGAGGATTAAGAAGATTTGGAGGGAGATCAGAAGGGAAATAAAGGTTCGTTGGCGGTTGATTGGTTCTAGTATTAGGTGATTTTGGCTGGCTAAAATTATTAGGGGGAGTAATCAGCAGGTAAGGACAAGGAGGGGGGTGGAGATGGGGTCGGAGGCTATTAAACAGTTGAGGAAGGACCATCCGGTTTCAGCGGGTGCTGCTAGTCATATTAGGCTGACACTTGCAATTAGTAGGCTATAAGAAAGGGTTGTGGTTCAAAGGTATTTTGGTGAGGTTAATCATGTGGCGGGGAGAAGGAGAATTGAGGGGAGCAGGATTTTTAGCATTGTAGAAGGTTTAGGTTTTGAAGTCGATTAGTGCTGTGGGTGCGGGTGGTGGCTACTAAAAGGGCTAATCCTGTGCCAGCTTCACAGGCCGAAAAGGCTAGGAGAATTATAGGCAGGGATGCAGAATTTATTGTGTCAAATTGTAAGGTTCATATGGACAGTGCAATAAATAGGGAGAGTATTAGCCCCTCCAAGCATAGGAGGGCTGAAATAAAGTGGGTTCGATGAAAGGCAAGGCCGGCTAGGCCTAGTATAAAAGCTGATGAGAATGCGAAGTGAGCAGGGGTCATTAGGCAGTTGTGGACTTGAACCATAAGTTTTTGAGCCGAAATCAAATGTTTTTTTTAAACTAAAAGCCTATTCTGCTCATTCTAGCCCTCCTTGAATTCATTCATAAATCAGGCCAAGGGTGAGAAGAATGAGTAAAATGGTTGCTCAGAAAAAGGTGAGGTGTGGGTTGGTGAGTTGATCTCCCCAGGGAAGTGGGAGTAGAAGGGCAATTTCTAGGTCGAAAAGCAGGAATAAGATTGCCACTAAAAAGAAGCGAATTGAAAAGGGCAGTCGTGCTGATCCTAAGGGGTCAAAACCACATTCGTAGGGTGAAAGCTTTTCGTGATCAGGGGTTATTAAAGGCATTCAGAAGGCGATAGTTGCTAAAAGAAGGGACAAGATTGAGGCAATAATAAATGTGGTTACTACTAGGTTCATTATCTTCCTTTGGATTTTAACCAAAATCATGTGATTGGAAGTCACTTATACTGGCATTGTACTAGGAAAATTAGGAGCCTCATCAGTAGATTGAGATGTAGAGGAAAAGTCATACGACATCGACAAAGTGTCAGTATCAGGCAGCGGCTTCAAAGCCAAAGTGGTGGTCTGATGTGAAGTGGTATTGTATTTGTCGCAATAGGCAGATTGCTAAGAAGGTTGATCCGATAATGACATGTAGGCCGTGGAATCCTGTTGCGACGAAAAAGGTTGAGCCGTATACTCCATCAGCAATTGTAAAGGGGGCTTCATAATATTCCATTGCTTGGAGGGCTGTAAAGTAGAATCCTAAAAGGATGGTAAGGGTAAGTGATTGAATGGCTTGTTTTCGTTGGCCTTCTATAATACTATGGTGAGCTCAAGTGACTGTTACACCAGAAGCTAAAAGTACGGCTGTATTTAAAAGGGGCACTTCAAATGGGTTGAGTGTGGTGATTCCAGTTGGAGGTCAGCAGCCTCCTAATTCAGGAGTGGGGGCCAAGCTTGAGTGGTAGAAGGCTCAGAAAAATCCTAAGAAGAAGAAAACTTCAGAAGTGATGAAGAGAATTATTCCATATCGGAGGCCTTTTTGAACTGGAGGGGTGTGATGTCCTTGGAATGTTCCTTCTCGAATGATATCTCGTCATCATTGATATATTGTAAGTAGAAGAAGGATTAAGCCCAGTGATATGAGGGTTGTAGTGTGAAAATGTATTCAGATTGCTAGGCCAGATGTCATAAGGAGGGCGGCTACTGCTCCTGTTAAAGGTCAGGGGCTTGGGTCTACTATATGGTATGCATGTGCTTGATGGGCCATTAGACGTTTTCTTGTAAATATAGGCTTAGTAGGAGAACAAAGACGTACGCTTGAATTAAGGCAACTGCTGCTTCTAGAAGGGCAAGGAGGAAGAGAAGAGTGCCGGTAGCGATTGCTGTTAGGGGTATAATCGTTAGTAAGACAAGAGTTGCAGTGGAGGTTAATTGGATAAGGAGGTGGCCGGCGGTTAAATTAGCGGTGAGTCGGACTCCAAGGGCAATGGGGCGAATGAAAAGGCTGATTGTTTCAATAATAACTAGGATAGGGGTTAGTAGTGCGGGTGCCCCTTCGGGTAAAAGATGGCCTAGGGAGTGGGTTGGCTGGGTTCGTATCCCCAGAATAACTACGCCTATTCAGAGAGCGCCTGCAAGACCTATGTTAATTGATAGTTGGGAAGTGGGAGTGAAAGTATATGGTAGGAGGCCTGCTGTGTTTATTGTGATTAGGAAAATTAATAAGGATGATAGAAGAAGTGCTCATTTATGTCCTGGGATATTGATAGGTAGAAAAATCTGGGAAGTGGCTTGACTTAGAAGTCAGTTTTGAGAGGTTAAACTTCGGTTATTTACTCAGCGGGTTGTTGGGCCGGGGAAGAGAATTCAGGGCAGAGTAATGGCAATTGCCACCAAAGGGATTCAAAATATAACAGGGCTTAAAAATTGGTCAAATAGGCTTAGTGTCATGATCAGTCGCATTCATTTTTATGTAAATCTTGTTTGGATCGTGGGGTGGGATTATCCGGAAAAGAGTGTTTTAATATTTTTGGTAGGACAATAGCAGAGAAAATGGTTCAGGAAAAGATTAGCAGTGCTAATCATGGTGTAGGGATCAATTGAGGCATATACCGCTAGGGGTGGTTGGGAGGCACCATTTTTAGCTTAAAAGGCTAACGCTTTACCCTGTTTAGCTTCTTAGCGAAGTATCTTCAAGTATTATTGAGGATCAGTTTTCAAAGTGTTCAAGGGGTACTGCTTCAACTACAATAGGCATGAAGCTGTGATTAGCTCCGCAAATTTCTGAGCATTGGCCATAGAACACTCCAGGTCGTGATGTAATGAAAGCTGTTTGGTTTAGTCGTCCAGGGACTGCATCTATTTTAATACCAAGGCATGGGACTGCTCAAGAGTGGAGAACGTCATCGGCAGAAACCAAAATACGGACGGGGGATTCTACAGGGATGACTATGCGGTGATCTGTTTCTAGGAGTCGAAATTGTCCTGGGGTAAGGTCTTGTGTGGGAATTATATATGAATCGAAGCCCAGGTCTTCATAATCTGTATACTCATAACTTCAGTATCATTGGTGACCTATTGCTTTAATTGTTAGGTGAGGGTCATTGATTTCATCTATTAAATAAAGAATGCGCAGGGATGGAAGGGCAATAAGGATGAGAATTATTGCTGGGAGAATGGTTCAGATAATTTCAATTTCTTGGGAATCCAGAATTAATTTATCTGTCAATTTTGTGACTACTATTGCCACAATAATGTAAAGGACTAGGGTGCTGATTAGAAATGCAATTATTAGGGTGTGATCGTGGAAGTGAAGAAGCTCTTCTATTACAGGTGAAGCTGCATCTTGGAAACCTAGTTGGGAGGGATGTGCCATTATTTTATTTAAGACACGCGGGGGTTTAACCCGCGATTTTGCCTTGACAAGGCAGTGTAATGGCGTTTTACTAGTGTCTTATAAGAAAATGACAGAGTGGTTATGTGGCTGGCTTGAAACCAGTTTATGGGGGTTCGATTCCTTCTTTTCTCGACTATTTGGTGGAGTGTTGTACTTGAACGAATGCGGGTTCTTCAAATGTGTGATATGGGGGTGGACATCCGTGAAGTCATTCAACATTGGTTGTAGTGAGGTGGACTGAAAGTACTTCACGTTTTGCTGCAAAGGCTTCTCAAATAATGAAGAGGAATAAGATTACTGCTACAAGGGAGATGAGGGAGCCAATAGAAGAAACTGTATTTCAAAGTGTGTAGGCATCTGGGTAGTCAGAGTATCGTCGGGGCATGCCTGCAAGTCCGAGGAAGTGTTGGGGGAAGAAAGTGAGATTAACTCCAATGAACATGATTGCGAAGTGGATTTTTGTTCAAGTACTATGGAGTGTGTAGCCTGAGAATAGGGGGAATCAGTGCACGAATCCTGCAATGATAGCAAAGACGGCTCCTATTGAAAGAACGTAGTGGAAGTGGGCTACTACATAGTAGGTGTCATGAAGGACGATATCTAAGGATGAATTTGCTAGTACAATTCCTGTAAGGCCTCCTACAGTGAAAAGGAAAATAAAGCCTAGGGCCCATAGGAGTGGGGTTTCTCATTTAAGGGCTCCGCCGTGAAGAGTCGCTAGTCAACTAAAAACTTTAACTCCGGTGGGAATGGCAATAATTATTGTGGCTGATGTAAAGTAGGCGCGAGTGTCTACATCTATTCCTACTGTAAATATGTGATGAGCTCAGACAATAAAACCTAGAAGCCCGATGGCCATTATGGCTCATACTATTCCCATGTAGCCAAAAGGTTCCTTTTTCCCAGAGTAGTAGGCTACGATGTGTGAAATCATTCCAAAGCCTGGAAGAATTAAAATGTAAACTTCTGGGTGACCAAAGAATCAGAATAAGTGTTGGTAAAGAATTGGGTCTCCCCCTCCTGCAGGGTCGAAGAAAGTGGTGTTTAGATTTCGATCTGTTAGAAGCATGGTGATCCCAGCGGCGAGGACAGGAAGAGAGAGAAGTAGGAGTACAGCTGTAATCATTACAGCTCAGACAAACAGGGGTGTTTGGTACTGAGATGCTGCAGGGGGCTTTATATTAATGATGGTGGTAATAAAGTTGATTGCTCCTAGGATGGAGGAAATACCTGCTAGGTGAAGTGAGAAAATAGTTAGATCTACGGAGGGTCCAGCATGGGCTAAATTGCTTGCGAGAGGGGGGTAGACGGTTCAACCTGTACCAGCCCCTGCTTCTACTCCAGAAGATGCGAGGAGGAGGAGGAATGAGGGTGGTAGAAGTCAGAAGCTCATATTATTCATTCGCGGGAAGGCTATATCAGGGGCACCAATTATTAGTGGTACTAGTCAATTACCGAAGCCGCCAATTATAATTGGCATGACTATAAAAAAGATTATTACAAAGGCATGAGCTGTGACGATTACATTATAAATTTGATCATCACCTAGGAGGGATCCTGGTTGACTGAGTTCGGCTCGGATTAAAAGACTCAGAGCTGTTCCCACTATGCCGGCTCAAGCACCAAATACTAGATAAAGGGTGCCAATGTCTTTATGATTGGTTGAAAAGAATCAGCGTGTAATTGCCATAGGTAAGATGGCTGAGTGTTAAGCGGTGGATTGTAGACCCATGAACGGGGGTTTGAATCCTCCTCTTATCAAAGCTCCGAGGTGTATTCACATCAGATTGCAAATCTGAAGAAGCAGGCTAAATACTTGCCGGGGCTTTCCCTCGCCTATTTTGCTTTAGATAGGCGAGGGAAAGTTAGATAGATGCTCTCTGGTTTGGGCGCTTAGCTGTTAACTAAGAGTTTGTAGGATCGAGGCCTTCCTATCTAGAAAGGCTTTAGCTTAATTAAAGTATCTGTTTTGCAAATAGGAGATGCGGGTTAGTTTCCCGTAAGTCTTAGCTCAGGGGCTGGGGGATTTTCACCCCCACTTAGGGCTTTGAAGGCTCTTGGTCTAAGTAATTATCCTAAGCCCCTAGAAAGGTAATAGAGTTATGATGGTGGGGGTTATGGGAAGGAGGCAGATTGTTAAGGTGGTTGTTAGGGCTATTGGAAGGGTATTGTGTTGAGGGTTAAGTCGTCATGGGAGTGTTCCTGCAGGATTGTTTGGTGGTATGGTAAGTGTTATTGCGTATGATAATCGAAGATAGAAATATAGGCTGAAAAGGGATGAGAGTGCAGCTAGGGTTGCGAGTGGGGCTAGGTTTTGTTTGGTTAATTCTTGGAGAATTAATCATTTTGGTGCGAACCCTGTTAGAGGAGGTAATCCGCCTAGGGATAGTAGGATTAATGGGGTGGAAATAGTAAGAATTGGAATTTTGGCTCAGGTGGTGGATAGGGAGTTGATATGTGTAGTGCGAGTTAATATAAAAGAGGAGAATAATGAGAAGGTCATTAGGATGTAGATAATAATGGTAAGTAGGGCGAGTGGGGGTGAAAATGAAAGGATTAGAATTATTCATCCCAGGTGGGCGATTGATGAGTATGCTAGGATTTTTCGAAGTTGAACTTGGTTAAATCCTCCTCATCCTCCTACAATAATTGATAGAAGGCCTAGGGCAATAAAGGTATTTGGGCTATTTGGTTGAATTTGGTAAATTAGGTATAAGGGGGCAAGTTTTTGTCAAGTAGAGAGGATCAGTCCGGTAAGTAAATTAAGGCCTTGCATTACTTCTGGCATTCAGCTGTGAAGGGGGGCAAGGCCAATTTTTATTGCGAGGGCAAGGGTAATTAGTGTAGAGGTGAGGGTGTAGGGGGTGTGGGTGATATCTCACTGCCCGGTTAGGAATGCGTTGGAGATACTAGCGAATAGGAGTGTTGCTGAAGCAGTTGCTTGAATAAAGAAGTATTTAGTGGTGGCTTCAATTGCTCGGGGAATGTGGTTTTGGGCTATTAGGGGGATAATGGCTAATGTATTAATTTCGATGCCTATTCAGGCAAGGTACCAGTGGGTGCTGGCAAAGGTTATGGTTGTACCAAGGCCAAGACTGATGATTAAGGCGGAGTAAATGGGGGGAGCCATTGGTAAAGGAAGGGTTTTAACCGTCATGTTCAGGGTATGGGCCTGAAAGCTTGTTTAGCTGACTTTACTAGGAAGTGGTGTAGTGGAAGCACTAAGAGTTTTGATCTCTTTAGGTAGGGTTCAAGTCCCTTCTTTCTAAGGAGTCGGAGGGATTTTAACCCACATTATTTACTCTATCAAAGTAATCCTTTAAATTCAGGCACGAGTCCTGTGGTTTATAGTAAGGGGGGAAAGCTGGAGAAAGCTAGGGGGAGGGATAGGTGTCAAATGACTAAGGAAAGAGTGAGGGGTAAGAAGTTTTTTCAGGTTAAATGTATGAGTTGGTCGTATCGAAATCGGGGGTATGAGGCTCGTACTCAAAGGAAAATTGATGTGAGGAGGGCGGCTTTAATTATCAGGCTGAAGGAAGTGATTTCTGGTAAAATATGATTGAAGGATGTTCCTAGGAAAAGAGTGGCGGACAAAGTATTTATTAAGATAATGTTGGCGTATTCAGCTAAGAAGAAAAGAGCGAAAGGTCCTCCTGCGTATTCTACGTTGAAGCCTGAGACTAGTTCAGATTCTCCTTCTGTAAGGTCAAATGGGGCTCGGTTTGTTTCGGCTAGGGTGGAGATGTATCATATGGCGGCGAGAGGTAGTGCGGGGAAAATGAGTCATGTTTGTTCTTGTGCGGTGTTGAATGTTTGAAGGGTAAATCCCCCCGCTAAAAGAATTGTGCTGAGTAAGATTAGGCCTAGGCTTACTTCATAGGAGATGGTTTGTGCTACGGCTCGTAGGGCTCCAATTAAGGCATATTTTGAATTTGATGCTCAGCCAGAGCCTAAAATGGAATAAACTGTTAAGCTCGAGAGGGCGAGGATAAATAGGATGCCTAGATTTAGGTCAGCTAAGGGGGATGGAAGTGGAATGGGAACTCATAGTGTTAGGGCTAGGGCAAATGCCAGGGTGGGGGTGAATAGAAATAGAAATGGTGAGGCGGTGGATGGGCGGATGGGTTCTTTAATTAGGAGTTTAAGTCCATCAGCGAATGGTTGGAGAAGACCGTAGGGGCCGACTACGTTAGGGCCTTTACGGAGTTGTATATATCCTAATATTTTCCGTTCTAGTAGTGTTAGGAGGGCTACGGCTAGAAGGATAAAAATAATAAGTATAAGCGGATTTAGGATAGTACATAGAAAAAATGAAAGCATAGTCTAGGAGGGGAGTTGAACCCCTGTGAGAAGGGCTTAGGTCTTCTGCATTGGCCGGAATCTGCCACCTGGACATCGTTTATCTTCGGGGGGGGAATGTGCTTTTTGCCTAATTGAGTTGTTTTCATTAGGTTGGGGTAAGGTTTACTTTAAGCATGGACCTTTTTCCTTCGATCCTTTCGTACTGGAAGAAAACATTTCATAGATAGAAACTGACCTGGATTACTCCGGTCTGAACTCAGATCACGTAGGACTTTAATCGTTGAACAAACGAACCCTTAATAGCGGCTGCACCATTAGGATGTCCTGATCCAACATCGAGGTCGTAAACCCCCTTGTCGATAAGGGCTCTGAAAGGGGATTGCGCTGTTATCCCTAGGGTAACTCGGTCCGTTGATCGATTATATCGGATCTTTAGGTCAGAAATTCTGATTTTTTGAGCTGTGGCTCTTGTTTATGAAGTTGAAGTGTCTTCATTCCGTTCGGGGGTTTTTTATTTCCCCGGGGTCGCCCCAACCAAAGACATCGCGACAGGGGTCATTTGGTTTTGTCTTTTTATTTAGGGTATTTACGTGATCTGTCTATATGTCTAAAGCTCCATAGGGTCTTCTCGTCTTATGTGGGTATCCCCGCTTCTGCACGGGGAGATCAATTTCATTGACTGGGGGAAGGAGACAGTTAAGCCCTCGTTTTGCCATTCATACGGGTCTTCATTTAAAAGACAAGTGATTACGCTACCTTTGCACGGTCAAGATACCGCGGCCGTTAAACATTAAGTCACAGGGCAGGCGGGACCTCTTATAGGGATTCAAGAGGCGATGTTTTTGGTAAACAGGCGAGGCTTAAGGGTATTGTTTGCCGAGTTCCTTCTTCTCCTTTTAGTCTTTCACGAGGGGCACACCGGTGTGGGGAAAACGGTTTTATATTAAGGGGTCTTCTTGTTATTTGTTTGGTTCTTAATACCCTCTTGTCTTGGGGCCGATTAATTTCCGGTGGGAGGTCCGATCCGGTTTACACGTGTGCGGTGAGAAAAGTGTATTTTCTAATTACTCATTTTAGCATAATCTCTTCTATTGATGATAGAATGGCCTGGTAGTGTTGAGGGAGTGTAGTTTTATTGTCGGTATTAAAGGTGTTAGGATGTGTCGGAGCTTTAACGCTTTCTTGAAGGATGGCTGCTTTTAGGCCCACCTTGGCACTTACCTAAATTAATTATGATTATTATCCACTCGGTAAAGTTGTATCTTTGTTAAAAAGGGCTGTACCCCTTTTTAATAACTCTCTAAGGATCTCTGGACCGAGGTTTGTGGTGGGACTATTGGGGTGGGAGATAAGTAGAGGCTAAACTTTTATTTAGTTTCCAGGCAACCAGCTATAGCTAGGCTCGGTAGGTCTGTCACCTCTACTCGAAGGTCTTCCCACTCTTTTGCCACAGAGACGGGTTGGCCCTATTTATTAGGCTGCCCTGGAGTAGCTCGTCTAGTTTCGGGGGGTCAAACTAAAAGTCTTTTTGCTTGGGATGACTTGCTAAATCATGATGCAAAAGGTACGAGGATTAGTCTCTGCTTTTGATTACTTTACTGATTTTTTTCATTTTTTTTTCAGCGTTCCCTTGCGGTACAATTTCTGTAGCTCTCGTTTTGTCCTTTTCTATCGCCTTTACTTAGGGGGAAAAATGGTTTGGTTGGAGGGGGTTATGGGGAGGGGTATAAATTTATGTTGTGTTAGAGGGGGAGGCTAGCTGTTGGGTTCCGGAAGGCCTGATTTGCACAGACAAAATCTCGGTGTAAGGGAGGGGCTTACTATTAAGCTTCGTTCCGGTTTATTCCAAGTGCACCTTCCGGTACACTTACCATGTTACGACTTACCTCCCCTTTAGTTCTAGTAGGTTTTTAAATAGTTATATTTTGATTTGGGGAGGGTGACGGGCGGTGTGTGCGTGCTTCAGGGCCGGGTTCAGTAGAACACTCTGTTTTCTGCTTACTGCTAAATCCTCCTTCATGTGTTGTTTCATGACACAATTCGTATTTCCTGTAAGAGGAAATGTAGCCCATTTCTTTCCTTTTCGTGTGCTACACCTCGACCTGGCGTTTTGGGTTTTACCAGTTTTGCTTACTATGTTTCCTTCACAGGGTATGCTGACGACGGCGGTATATAGACGGGATGAACAAGAAAAGGTGAGGTCGAACGGGGGTTATCGGTTCTAGAACAGGCTCCTCTAGGGGGGTCTAAAGCACCGCCAAGTCCTTTGGGTTTTAAGCTTATGCTCGTAGTTCCCTGGCGGATAGAGGTTGTGGTTAGTCTATCAAGGTTTATGGCGGTGCATAGTGGGGTATCTAATCCCAGTTTGTTTCACAGCTTTCGTGGGGTCAAGAGGGTTTAAGGCCACCTTCGTGGTCGGGTTTCATGCTCCCGGGAGCGTATGACGGCTTTGGGGGAGTTCAGCCTTAGTTTGACAGGTCTTTTAACCACGCTTTACGCCGAAGATTATCAACTTGAGCCTTTCGTATAACCGCGGTGGCTGGCACGAATTTGACCGGCTCTCTTAGCTTTAGACTAAGTCAAGTTTTCACTTATTGCTTAATGTTTATCACTGCTGAAATCCCTTGGGGGTGTGGCTAAGCGGGGTGTCGTGGGCTGCTGAGTTGCGTGCCTGATACCAGTTCCTAGCCTTCTTGAGGAAGGCGGGGACGTATTCACCGGGGTGCGGATACTTGCATGTGTAAGTGTTGCTAAAGCTGATAGTAAAGTCAGGACCAAGCTTTTATGCTTGTGGAACTTTGTAGGGTTCATTTTAACATCTTCAGTGTTATGCTTTACGTTAAGCTACACTAGC